ATCCCTTTCAATTGGTCTACAGTGTCATTGTAGAGAATCCCTGTCTTGTTTTCCATATCTTTATTTCCCCATCGATATACACAAATTATCTTGTCATTTCTTCTTTTTGGTCTCATATATCATATAACAAACATATAATATAGTAAAAGACTTATATTAAAGTATGAAATAAATATGAAACCTCCCATAAAAAATTAAAATTTTTTAGGAATTTCGGGCGGAAATGCGCGTATTTTTTTCTTTTAAGAAATATCTATTTTTTACATTTCAATTTGAATTAGGGACTCCGCGTACCAATACAAGTGGTCAGTCATTAACTACATATACACATCTGGTCATATATGTATTACCATTATGTAATACAAATTATATTAACTAATAAAGAAAGAGGAGTTTTAAAAATGCGAGATCTAAAAACATATCTCTCCGTGGCACCGGTAGTAAGTACTCTATGGTTCGGGTCTTTAGCAGGTTTATTGATAGAGATCAATCGTTTTTTTCCGGATGCGTTGATATTCCCCTTTTTTTCATTCTAGTTATTGATATGGGAAGGGGGGGAGAAGATTAGAGATACAATAAATATCTGTAACTAATCCCTTCCCTTCTTTTTTTTTTCTAACTTATTAAAAAAAACAAAGAAAAAGAGGCTTCGCCCTCAGTGAAACTATGAACTAAGGCCCAGGCTCAAATTAATAATAGAGTGGAAATAAAAATGTGATGGTTGGGGCAACAATATCATACAAGATACTTAACTGAAAATGAAATACTGTACCACAATTTTTAATTCTAAATATAGTTAGAAATCATTATATTACTTATTATTACTTTATTGATTGCAACGAAATCTTTCTTTCATAATTTGATTTCGAGTTACCTGCTTCTTTTTTTTTTTTTTTTTGGTCCTTTCTTCTTCCTTGCTTTGGATCGGAAAATTAAAGAATTGAGTGAATCAAAAACCAAAGGAGGTTCATGGCCAAGGGTAAAGATGTCCGAGTAACGGTTATTTTGGAATGTACCAGTTGTGTTCGAAATCGTGTTAATAAGGAATCAATGGGCATTTCCAGATATATTACTCAAAAGAATCGACACAATACTCCCAGTCGATTGGAATTGAGAAAATTTTGTCCCTGTTGTTACAAACATACGATTCACGGGGAAATAAAGAAATAGATTGAACCGACCGCTCGTGTGTCAGTCTTCCAAGAAAGATGAAAAATTACATATTATACATAACAATATATATTTATTTAAATATAAACAAACCAAATCCTATTTCGATCGGATCAAACATGATGTAGATGTCGAATTAAGAAATAGGATTGGGATTTTCAGGATAAGGAATAAACAAACCATGGATAAATCCAAGCGAATCTTTCTTAAATCCAAGCGATCTTTTCGTAGGCGTTTGCCTCCGATCCAATCGGGGGATCGAATTGATTATAGAAATATGAGTTTAATTAGTCGATTTATTAGCGAACAAGGAAAAATATTATCTAGACGGGTGAATAGATTGACCTTAAAACAACAACGATTAATTACTATTGCTATAAAACAAGCTCGTATTTTATCTCTGTTACCTTTTCTTAATAATGAGAAACAATTTGAAAGAACCGAGTCAACCGCTAGAACTGCCGGTCTTAGAACCAGAAAAAAATAGACCGACTTTTCAATTGAATCAAAATAAAATTCTAATCCAAACTCAAATGTGGATTGACGTTTTTTTTTTTTTTGTTCGAAAAAAAGGAAAATCGAGATGTCGTGTCGTAAGAAAAAAAAATTGGATAAGAAGAATAAATATTTTTTATTGAACGTCTTTCTTCATTTTGATGACTTTATCATATTTTATCATACTAATTTCTACTCTACCTTCCCAGAGTTCATTCTCCAGGGAACTCCATTTAAACGACTCCAACGGATTTTATTTATTTTATGATATCATTGGAAATCATATAAAGACAACTCTTATTTAATATAGCTATTTGTGCAAGTATTTTACGATTAAGAAGCAACTGTCTCTTGTACAGATTGTGTATTAATTTACTATAACTTAAGTATACTTTATTTTCGCGAATTACTGCATTTATCCGAGTGATCCACAAACGACGAAAATCTCTCTTTTGTCTACCTCTATCCCGATGAGCCGAAACCAAAGCTCTTATTTTCTGTTGAGTAATAGTACGCGTAAGTCTTGAATGAGCCCCTCGAAAGGTTGATGCAAATAAACGAATTTTTGTTCTACGTCTTCGAGCTATATACCCTCGTTTAATTCTGGTCATTGAATAAATGAAACTTTGATGAATAACTAATAGATTTCCTTTCTTTCAGTTATTCCCTTCCCGTGTCCTAGTCTATTAATAACAAAACGGATTTTTCCAATGTATAAAATAAAAATTCCAATGGCTTTTGCTACTATAACCTTCCCTACCACGATTTTTTCTTTTTTTTTCTAGGTGAAATGCCTAGAAAAAAAAAATTGTATTGATACTAGGTATCAAAAACAAACACATAGTAAATAAAAAAGTATTAAATATAAATGGATATAGTGGGTTCCATCGTTTCTATGGTTACTTATTAAACGGTGAGGTCCTCTCTATACACCGGAGCCCTTCTTTCTTTAATCTTTAATTTAATCAATGTTATTGTTAACTTGTATAGTTCACACTCTTTGGCTCTACCCATAATTATCCAGTACTAGGTCTTTCACAACGAGATCTACTTAATACAGTAACGGTATTTAATTATGAAGATTAGCTGAGTAGCTGACCCTGTTAGTCCGTTCTTGCAAGAGTAAGGCATAATTTTTCTGCTTTTTAAAATAGGATTTCCCCTGCTTAATGGATACCATTTGCTATCAATGGAGAATTCTTTCTCATCTTAAATTTTAAATTGAGTTGATTGGATTTGCACCAATGGAAACCATAGATTTGATACTACAAGAAAAGAATAGATCTTTTTTATTTTTAGATATTGAATGGAGTTCTTCCATTCTGTCCTATTCGCTGGTACTGATCGTTGATACTGGATCAATTGTTTTCTTTCTTTTGTCCTAGCCCATGATCTGAACGAGTCGCACATACACCCTAGTACATGTTCCTCGTCGCTGAGGACATCCCCCAAGAGCGGGGGATTTCGTGACATTTCTGATTGGCTGTCTTGTGTTTCTAATAAGTTGTTTAATAGTTGGCATGTTGAATCATATACATAATGGGCTGGTTTAGATCGACCTTAACCGGATGATTATGAATTCTTTTATTTCTATATTAATAGATTAATGAATAGAATATTAAATCCGGTACGAAGATAAAATCTCAAATCACGAATTCGTGTGAAATCCTTTTTTTTTTTTATTCAGTCGCTACAAGATCAACAATTCCATGAGCTTGGGCTTCTGTTGCTGACATAAAAACATCTCTTTCCATGTCTTCAGATACAACCCATAAAGGTTTGCCTGTCCTTTGTACATAAACCCTTGTGATGGTTTCGCGCAGCTTCAGTAGTTCTTCCGCTTCCAAGATAAATTCTCCCGTCTGTGCCTCATAAAAAGAACTAGCAGGTTGGTGGATCATTACCCTAGCGTGAGGGAATGCTAGACGTTTGGTAATTTCTCCTCCGACGAGAATAAAAGATCCCATTGAAGCGGCTAATCCCATGCATATTGTCTGTATATCTGGTCGCACAAATTGCATAGTATCATAAATAGCGACTCCGGGTATTACCCACCCACCAGGAGAGTTTATAAACAAATACAGATCTTTGGTATCATCCTCTATACTGAGATATACCATAAGACCAATAAGTTGATTCGAGATCTCGCTATCAACCCCTTGGCCTAAAAAAAGTAATCTTTCTCGATAAAGTCGGTTGATTGGGATAAAGTTGTATCCCTTAGAAACCGTACATGCACCTTTTGATGCATACGGTTCAACAAAAATCAGGAAAAAAAAAGAATCAATGTGTAGATGTAGATTCTAGCGCTTTCTGTTTTTTCATACCAGGCTTTAACTTATAAAAAGGGGCTTTTCTTTCATTGTTCAAGAAAGATGGGTTTTGGCCTGTTTTGTTTATCTATAAAAAAAATTACTAAACTTATCTAACTAACTTCTCATTGATGTATTGTTTCATCGAGATACAATCTAAATCGCGATGTAATTTTCTTGTTCCTTGAATGGGCTTCTTCAATTTTTTTAGGTTTATGCTCTACTCCGCGTAAAGATCCGCCCGATTTGGATTTGCACATATAGGACAAATGCTCCAATACCACGTCCTTTTGCTACAACTTGTTTTTTTTTCTAAACGGAGCCTGGATACTTCATTTTATTGGTCTAACCAAGCCAACCATAAATTATTCTAATTGATAATATTAATCTGTATACCCTCCCGAAAAAATGGATCTAATTGCACTTCACGCTCCAAATTTTTGATAATAAAATAAATCTTTCTTGGGTGAAGGGGAGGATATCTCGATCGGGGAAGAGAACGGGGAAATACCATATGACCCAATATATCTGACAAGTCGCACTATACGTCAATCCACAATGCATCTTCCTCTCCAGGACTTCGAAAAGGTACTCTTGGAACACCAATAGGCATAAAATAAAAGAAAAATTAAGTACTATATCTCACTTTGATGTGAAAGCGTAACAATGGGTTTGTTGTCCTAATAATATTGGCCTTTACCATATTTTATTATCATATTTTATCCATAGATTGACTAAGTTCATAAAAAAGAAGGCAAAATGAATAAAGGAAAATTATTACAAATAAGTGCTTTGAATGATGAACAAATATATATATGCATTCATTCATATAAAATAATATCAACTCCCTTACCATTGCGTATTGGTACTTATCGGGTGTAGAATAGATCTGCTTCTTTTTGTTCCTGCGAACAAAATAGTTTCATTATTACTAAAAGTAATTATTACGAAAAGAATCAAACAAATATTAATCCTTTATCCAAGATAATCCACTAAAAAGAGGGTCCACAGCATATTTTTTTATAATGCAATAAAGTTACATTGTGTTTATTTTTCGTTGATAAAGGGGTATTTCCATGGGTTTGCCTTGGTATCGTGTTCATACCGTCGTATTGAATGATCCCGGTCGTTTGATTTCTGTCCATATAATGCATACAGCTCTGGTTGCTGGTTGGGCCGGTTCGATGGCTCTATACGAATTAGCAGTTTTTGATCCTTCTGATCCTGTTCTTGATCCGATGTGGAGACAGGGTATGTTCGTTATACCCTTCATGACTCGTTTAGGAATAACCAATTCATGGGGCGGTTGGAGTATCACAGGGGGTACTGTAACGAATCCGGGTATTTGGAGTTATGAAGGTGTGGCCGGGGCACATATTGTGTTTTCTGGCTTGTGCTTTTTGGCAGCTATCTGGCATTGGGTGTATTGGGATCTAGAAATATTTACTGATGAACGTACAGGAAAACCCTCTTTGGATTTGCCTAAGATCTTTGGAATTCATTTATTTCTATCAGGAGTGGCTTGTTTTGGGTTTGGTTCATTTCATGTAACAGGATTGTATGGTCCTGGAATATGGGTGTCCGATCCTTATGGACTAACCGGAAGGGTACAATCCGTAAATCCAGCGTGGGGTGTGGAGGGTTTTGATCCTTTTGTTCCGGGAGGAATCGCCTCTCATCATATTGCAGCAGGGACCTTGGGCATATTGGCGGGTCTATTCCATCTTAGTGTCCGTCCACCTCAACGCCTATACAAAGGATTACGTATGGGAAATATTGAAACCGTCCTTTCCAGTAGTATTGCTGCTGTCTTTTTTGCAGCTTTTGTAGTTGCTGGAACTATGTGGTATGGTTCAGCAACCACCCCGATTGAATTATTTGGTCCCACTCGTTATCAATGGGATCAAGGATACTTCCAACAAGAAATATATCGACGAATTGGTGCTGGATTAGCTGAAAATCAAAGTTTATCTGAAGCTTGGTCTAAAATTCCTGAAAAACTGGCTTTTTATGATTACATCGGCAATAATCCGGCAAAAGGGGGGTTATTCAGAGCGGGCTCAATGGATAACGGGGATGGAATAGCTGTTGGGTGGTTAGGACATCCTATCTTTAGAGATAAAGAGGGGCGCGAACTTTTTGTACGTCGTATGCCTACTTTTTTTGAAACATTTCCGGTTGTTTTGGTAGACGGAGACGGAATTGTTAGAGCCGATGTTCCTTTTAGAAGGGCAGAATCAAAATATAGTGTCGAACAAGTAGGTGTAACTGTCGAGTTCTATGGCGGTGAACTCAACGGAGTCAGTTATAGTGATCCCGCTACTGTGAAAAAATATGCTAGACGTGCTCAATTGGGTGAAATTTTTGAATTAGATCGTGCTACTTTGAAATCCGATGGTGTTTTTCGTAGCAGTCCAAGGGGTTGGTTTACTTTTGGGCATGCTTCGTTTGCTTTGCTCTTCTTCTTCGGACACATTTGGCATGGTGCTAGAACCTTGTTTAGAGATGTTTTTGCTGGTATTGATCCAGATTTAGATGCTCAAGTGGAATTTGGAGCATTCCAAAAACTTGGAGATCCAACTACAAGAAGACAGGTAGTCTGATACAATATCCCTTTGTTACTAGTTACTTTTCGTTGTTATTTTCTTTTTTTGATTTGATATAGGGTACCGGATAAATCTTGATTTGAATCACTGCCTTATCTTTGACTTTTGTTCTTTATTTATCCGGGAGACGATCCCAAATAAACAGGTATGGAAGCTATAATTGTAAACCACGATCGAATCTATGGAAGCATTGGTTTATACATTCCTTTTAGTCTCAACTCTAGGAATAATTTTTTTCGCTATCTTTTTTCGAGAACCGCCTAAAGTTCCAACTAAAAAGGTGAAATGATTTTTCATTATCTCAATTGAAAGTAATGATCCTCCCAATATTGGGAGGATCATTACTTCAACTAGTCCCCGTGTTCCTCGAATGGATCTCTTAGTTGTTGAGAGGGTTGCCCAAAAGCAGTATATAAGGCGTACCCAGTAAAACTTACAAGTAAACCAGATAAAAAGATGGCAACTAGGGTTGCTGTTTCCATTATTATATAGTTTTAAGACATTATATAGTTTTAAGACCACAATGGATCTATGATAAGATCATTTATTTACAACGGAATGGTATACAAAGTCAACAGACCTTACTGAATATAAAATATTATGGCTACACAAACCATTGAGGGTAATTCTAGATCTGGCCGTCCAAAACGAACTAATGCAGGGAGTTTATTGAAACCATTGAATTCAGAATATGGTAAAGTAGCTCCCGGGTGGGGAACTACTCCTTTGATGGGTCTCGCAATGGCTCTATTTGCGATATTTCTATCTATTATTTTGGAGATTTATAATTCTTCCATTTTACTGGATGGAATTGCAATGAATTAGATTGATAAGAACCATTAACTAGCTTTTTCAATACAAAGTGAAGCCTTTAGGTTTCTGATTTTTATCCCATTCTATTTTGGTAGTTCGACCGTGGAATTTCTTTGTTTCTGTATTTCCGGAATATGAGTGTGTGACTTGGTATAATTGATCCTATGGATAGGACAGAGAATGGGGCTGTCATCTTGATAGAGATGGTTTTACTTCGTCGGATATTCATTCTAGTATCTGGAGCACGGAATATATGAAATAGATTACTAAAGTATTAGAACTATGATTCATACTTAATAGTCAGACCTCGTGTCCGGACTTCAAAAAATTTTTTAAAAGAGTTCGAAGTTCTAAATAGAAAAATTTGTATTCTTTCAAACTTTAGTTTATGCTTATTTTGATCAAAGGACAAAGGTTTCTTTGGATTTTTAGTCAGTATATCTATTCATTGAATAAGTGATGATCCAATGATTCTTACTCAGGGAATTTTGGAGCTTAGTTTGAAAAGGTTTTATTGAATCATCGTGGTTCTAGTATGAATCTGAGGTTTTAATCAATCCATAGGGTCTTAACAAGAGAATTCCTATCAATAATAAAGAAAACAGCAGTAAAGCCGCATTACAGATAAATAACACCAAAGATAATAGGTAAATAGAAGATTCAAGAGGCCTATAACGATCAAACGAATGAGCCGACTTGATTTTTTGGCATTATAACCACAAAGAAGAGCTTTCGGATTTTTATTCTTTCATATCTTCAGAAAAAATTGAATCATAGAATTAAAAAATTTCAAACTTTCTATTACACACATCCGTTAGAACTAGTATTTGGGCGTTTCTGTTTGAGCCGTACGAGATGAAATTTTCATATACGGTTCTCCGGGGGGGGTTTCCTTGATTTACCTATCTCAATAAAATCTATGATTGGTTCGAAGAACGTCTTGAGATTCAGGCAATTGCCGATGATATAACTAGTAAATATGTTCCTCCTCACGTCAACATATTTTATTGTCTCGGAGGAATTACGCTTACTTGTTTTTTAGTACAAGTAGCTACAGGGTTTGCTATGACTTTTTATTATCGTCCGACCGTTACAGAGGCTTTTGCTTCTGTTCAATATATAATGACTGAAGCTAATTTCGGTTGGTTAATCCGATCAATTCATCGATGGTCGGCAAGTATGATGGTCCTAATGATGATCCTGCACGTATTTCGTGTCTATCTCACCGGTGGCTTTAAAAAACCTCGCGAATTGACTTGGGTTACAGGTGTGGTTTTGGGTGTATTGACCGCATCTTTTGGTGTAACTGGTTATTCCTTACCTTGGGACCAAATTGGTTATTGGGCAGTAAAAATTGTAACAGGCGTACCAGATGCTATTCCTGTAATAGGCTCGCCCCTGGTAGAGTTATTACGCGGAAGTGCTAGTGTGGGACAATCCACTTTGACTCGCTTTTATAGTTTACACACTTTTGTATTACCTCTTCTTACTGCCGTATTTATGTTAATGCACTTCCCAATGATACGTAAGCAAGGTATTTCTGGTCCTTTATAAAGAATACATCCGATATTTGTAATCAATCATTTATCACTGGGTAGGAACAATAGTATTTCATTGCTACAAATATGGATTATTGAAAAGAATAAGACATGTATTGGGATATTTCTCTTCAACTCTACAAAAATTTATTATTTTTTTGACACTCATAGTTGAAGCGAATTTTCCGAAGATAAAATGGATTATGGGAGTGTGTGACTTGAACTATTGATCGGGCCTTGCAGATATATGCCCTTATCTATCTGCCACATTTGAATTCACAACAAAACAATGTGTCTTTGTTCCAACCACCGCGTAAGCCCCATACAGAAGATAGGCCGGTTCGTTTGAAGAGAATCTTTTCTATGATCAGACCCGATCATGTCGTGTATGATATGAATAGGCTCCGTAAGATCCAGTAGAATAAGTGATTGGCATAATCCAGATTATGTTTTATATATTTCACTTACTAAATAGTATTGAAATGTATTCATTTCCTCTGCATTGACTCGATTTATGATACTATCGGAGTGAAACAAGGGATCTAAAGAAGAACAGAGGCTAGACTATATTAGTAACAAGTAAATTCTTTGCTTTGTATGTAAAAAGTCTCGATATTTTATTTTAGGGGATAAAGGCCAATTGCAAGATCTGAGACGACCCATAAAGCATTTGATCATGATCAATTTTGTAAGCCTACTTGGGTATTGAGCATTTATCTGTAAGAACTGAATTCCTTGCAATGGGTAGTTGTTGCAACTGCGAAAAAGGGAATCCTTTTTATTACATAGAATCATTCATATATGTGTGGATAATATATTGATTGTTTTTATATGTATCCATTTGATTTTTATATGTATCCATTTGATTCGTGCTCGAGCTGGATGATGAAAAATTATCATGTCCAGTTCTTTCGGGGGATGGATCTAGAATAATTCACCTATCCTAATAACAAAAAAACCTGACTTGAACGATCCTGTGTTAAGAGCTAAATTGGCTAAGGGGATGGGTCATAATTATTACGGAGAGCCCGCATGGCCAAACGATCTTTTATATATTTTTCCAGTAGTAATTTTAGGTACTATTGCATGTAACGTAGGCTTAGCGGTTCTAGAACCATCAATGATTGGTGAACCCGCAGATCCATTTGCAACTCCTTTGGAAATATTGCCTGAATGGTATTTCTTTCCCGTATTTCAAATACTTCGTACAGTGCCAAATAAGTTATTGGGTGTTCTTTTAATGGTTTCAGTACCTGCGGGATTAATAACAGTACCTTTTTTGGAGAATGTTAATAAATTCCAAAATCCATTTCGTCGTCCCGTAGCGACAACCGTCTTTTTGATTGGTACTGCAGTAGCCCTTTGGTTGGGTATTGGAGCAACACTACCTATTGAAAAGTCCTTAACTTTAGGTCTTTTTTAAATTGATTCGATTGTGAAATAAAAAATAGATTACGACATGTGTATCTAGGGAATAGTCGCTTCAAAGTGAATTTCCCTAGATACATCTATTCAATTTAATTTATTCAATTTAATTTTAGACCTATTCCGAATATATGGATTGGGCTAAAGATTCAAAACTAATTTTTATCTGTTTAGACAAAACTTTAGAAAAATAAATAAATAACCCCAAACACTTTATTCGAAATGCTTTTATCTTTCTAGAATGTTCAATATATGTTTTACATCTTCTATGCGAAAATGTTTAATTTTCATAAGATCTTCTTGACTGTTATTCAAAAGGTCCACTAATGTATGTATATTGGACCTTTTGAGGCAATTATAGACCCTGGGGAGCAATTCTGATTGGTCAATAAAAATATATTTAAATGCGATTTCTTTTTTATTTTTTCTTTGTTTAGCCAATCTACCATGAAAAGTAAAAAGGGGTAAAGTAACTTTATGTTGATTGTTTTCTAAATGTAAGTTTTCTTCTTCTGCATGTAAAAAAGGAATAAATAAATCAATCAAATTCCGGGAGGCTTCATGAAGTGCTTCTTTAGGAGTTAAACTTCCATTTGTCCATATTTCGAGAAAAAGTATCTCTTGTTTTTCATTCCCATTCACATAAGAATGAATACTATGATTCGCATTTCGAACAGGCATGAATACAGCATCTATAGGATAACTTCCGTCTTGAAAGTTATTTGGCGTTTTTATACGATATCCGCGATTCCTCTCGATTTGTAATTCAATACACAAATTAATTGGTTCTGTTAGGTTAGCTATATGCTGTGTATTATCAACGATTTCCACAGAAGGTGGTAAGATAATGTCTTGAGCAGTTACATATCCAGGACCCTTCATACAAATAGACGCGTTACAAGTTCCATACAGATTACTTCTCAATACAATTTCTTTCAAATTCATTAAAATTTCATGTACGGATTCTTGAATACCTACTATGGTAGAATATTCATGTGGTATTTTCTCAGATTTTGCGCGTGTGATACATGTTCCTTCTATTTCTCCGAGCAAAGCTCTTCGCATCGCAATGCCTATTGTATCGGCTTGACCTTTCATAAGTGGGGCCAGAATAAAGCGTCCATAATAAAGACGCTTACTGTCTGCTCTTGATTCAACACACTTCCACTGTAGTGTCCGAGTAGATACTGTTACTTTCTCTCGAACCATAGTATATTATTTGATCAAATCATTGAATTATTTATTTCTCTTGAAATCTCTTCAATGTTTATTTTATTTTTACACACGTCTTTTTTTAGGGGGCCTACAGCCATTATGTGGCATAGGGGTTACATCGCGTATGAAACTTAATAGTATACCACTTCTACGAATAGCTCTTAATGCCGCATCTCTTCCAAGACCCGGGCCTTTTATCATGACTTCTGCTCGTTGCATACCTTGATCCACTACGGTCCGAATGGCATTTCCTGCTGCGGTTTGAGCGGCAAATGGTGTACCTCTTCTTGTACCCTTGAATCCACAAGCTCCGGCGGAGGACCAAGAAATTACTCGACCCCGTACATCTGTAACCGTCACAATGGTATTGTTAAAACTTGCTTGAACATGAATAACTCCCTTGGGTATTCTGCGCGCATTCTTACGTGAACCAATACGTCTATTTCTACGTGAACCAATTTTTGGTATAGGTTTTGCCATATTTTATCATCTCATAAATATAAGTCAGAGATATATGGATATATCCATTTCATGTCAAAACAGATCCTTATATATTTTTTTTTACTTATTTATTTGTACATCCGGTCCTTTAGATTTCGAGAGTCTTTTTTCTTTTAAAAAGATTATCCTTGTCTTTGTTTATGTCTCGGGTTGAAACAAATTACTATAATTCGCCCCCGCCTACGGATCAATCGACATTTTTCACAAATTTTACGAACAGAGGCCCTTATTTTCATATTTGTACTTCCTTTTCTTAATTCAGAATTTACTTATTGGAAGAAAATAAGTTTCTTGAAATTTTTAACTTCGAATTGTATCCCCACGAAAGAATGTTGAAATTGAAAAAAAAATCACCTAATCATTCGAATCTTTACTTTTGAGTCTATAAATTATATATCCTTTGGTTGAATCATAAGGACTTAACTCAATTTTTATTATATTTCCTGGTAGTCTACGTATAAAACTACGCCCAATCCTTTACTAAAAAACCCAGAATTATCTTTTCATTATCTAAACGAGCCCGTAAGATACATACCATTGGTAAGTTGTTCCGTAATTAAACCCTCATGAATCCATTTTTGTTGTTTCGTTTCATTCTAGGTAAAATCCCTTTGACGTATCAACTAATGTAAGAGGGGTAATACTATAAACTTGTCATTTCTCTTTTTTCACAAATATGAAAGTTCCGCGTATAATTCGGCTATCAGAAAGATTACCATATATAACACAAAATTTCGCCGCCTATTCCTTCTATTCGAGCCTTTCGGTCTGTCATTATACCTCGAGAAGTAGAAAGAATTACAATTCCCATCCCACCTAAAATTCTAGGAATTCGTTGATAGTTCGAATATATTCGTAGACCGGGCCGGCTGATCCGTTTTAAATTTAAAGCAGTTCTATATGGTCCTTTCCTATTTCTTCTATGTCGTAGGGTTAAAACCAAAAAATATTTATTGCTTTCCTGATGTTTTCTCACGTTTTCAATAAAACCTTCTTGTAAAAGGATTTTAACAATATTTTCAGTGATGTTAGTAGATGGTATTCGAACTGTTCTTTTTTTAGTCATGTCAGCATTTCGTATAGAGGTCATTATGTCAGCAATAGTGTCTTTACTCATGATAAACTAAGATTTTTGTTGCCCCCGAATTTTGATATAATCAACATGCTCTTTTTATTTTTTCTTTATTTCTGAATTATAAAATATTTATTAATTTTAAAAGTTAATTTTAAAAGGTATATACATGATAGATAAACAATCTACTAATAAATCAGTCTTATTCAAATACTATATTACGGTCTTACCTTATAATACCTCAGGTGCTAATGAAACTATTTTAGTAAAATTTAACTGTCTTAATTCCCGGGCGATCGCGCCAAAGATTCGGGTTCCTTTTGGATTTTTTTCTTGATCAATAACAACTGCAGCATTGTCATCATATCGTATTATCATACCGTTGTCGCGTTTGAGTTCTTTACAAGTACGTACAATTACCGCTCGAATCACTTCTGATCTTTCTAGAGGTGTGTTTGGTACTGCTTCCTTGATTACAGCAACAATAACATCACCAATATGAGCATATCGTCTATTACTAGCTCCTATGATTCGAATACACATCAATTCTCGGGCCCCGCTGTTATCCGCTACATTCAAATGGGTTTGAGGTTGAATCATATCATTTTTTTTTTATCGGTTTTTTCTTTTTCAATGCCAAGGTCTAAATAAAAAAAAAGAAATATTATTTGTTCAAAACAAAAAAAGAAACCTTCATTTTTTTCTCATCCAAAAAACCCCTTTTCCTTTGTTTCTACATTCCTATCCCGAAAGAATGAATTGAGTTCGTATAGGCATTTTAGATGCCGCTATTGAAATAGCCCTTCGAGCTATATTTTCTGCTACTCCACTCATTTCATAAAGTATTCTACCGGGTTTAACGACAGCTACCCAATATTCGGGAGATCCTTTCCCCGAACCCATACGTGTTTCTGTAGGTCTTACTGTAACTGGTTTGTCTGGAAATATGCGTACCCATATTTTTCCACCGCGACGGGCATTTCGTGTCATCGCGCGCCGCCCTGCTTCTATTTGTCTAGATGTAATCCAAGCGGGTTCAAGCGCTTGAAGAGCATATCTACCGAAGCAAATACGATTACCTCGATAAGATATTCCTTTCATCCTCCCTCTATGTTGTTTACGGAATCTGGTTCTTTTGGGGTTATAGTTGATGGTTGGTTATCAATTCCATCCATCTCTACTACAGAACCGGACATGAGAGTTTCTTCTCATCCAGCTCCTCGCGAATTAAACGATTAAAAAATAATATACACGGTGAATAATATACGGAATCGTGGGATTATTTTAAATTTCATCTATTCATCTAATAGATTAATAATTCTAAATCTATTCTATTTATCGATAATGTTGTTTTGGTATAACGTTATAATCTTTATTTTCTTTTGCCTTTTATTATTCTATTGAATCGACTAAAATTTTTTTTAGAAAAAAAAAATTCGCGGGCGAATATTTACTCTTTCAACATTCAGTTGTAAGATTAGTCTATCACATGATCTCTCAGAATAAACGAATAGGTTTCTGGTTCGTTCCGCCATCCTACCCAATGAATCATTAGGATTCGCTTTCAATAGAATCTTATGCATTCACAGGTTCTGTCGTTCCCACCACTTCTCGATTAATGGTTAGGTCTGAATTCTACAACGGAGCCCCTAAGGAAATTTTGAGTCAACCTTCTCAGTCTTTATTGGCTCGGGGCTCTTGATTTTTTGTTCTATGCATGGATTTGTCTAATTATGGATTAATCAGTATTGATGCTTTATTACATTCCCTTTATATGAGATGACTCATAGACCTTACATATTGGAATTTTATATCATTGATATTCTTTTTCTATCTTTCTCTCACCCTTCCAT